GACGTGAAAACACAGAGACAGAGGGCTGATCTTTGAATAGGGAAAAGGATGGATCCGCAGGGTCCCAAATGAATTGGCTTGTTCGAAAAAAGCCTTGTTCCTTGGAAGATCTATCTCGTGTCTGGTACTGCATGGTTCCACTCTGCAAGAACTCCGAATCATTCTCTTGAAGCTCATCCTCTTTATGATAAATGATCCATTTGCCCCGAAATGACCCAGTCCAATAGGGAAATCCCAATTCAGTGGGCCTTTCGATACAATCAAATCGCCATATTCTAGGAGCCCAAACTATGTGATTGAATAAATCCTCCTCTATCTGTTGCGGATCGAGGCCCCCTTCCCCTTCTTCAAACTCCGATTCGTATTTTTCATATAGAAATCTTTGATCAACGATAGAACAAGATCCATTTTGCATCATATCTAACTGATTCCTTGGTTCGGACCGAAGAAGTAATGTCACTCGATTATTATCAAACTGACTGCAATATTTTTCTGTCCGTGAGGATCCCGCCAGAGCCAGAGCGCCTTCTACTTCTAATAGTAATAATAGTAATAGGCCATGAACTAGATCAGAATCGTTCTCAACGAATCCATAAGAAGTGATCCAATTTTTTTCATCGTGTCTGGATGAAGACCAAAGATCTTGAGCGACCGATCCGGCAGAACAACTCAAAAGATAAAGAAGTATCGTTAATTTCTTCATGCTCGTTCCAAGTTCGAAGTACCATTTGTACAAATAAGAATCCCCTCCCTTACATGATTTCTTCTTCATATAGATAGATATAGGATCTATGGGGCAATTACTTAGAAGTACATTTTGTGTAACAGCCCTTCCTATCTGATAGAAAAGGATCCCATGATCCTGAACCGATCTTATCTGGGATCGAAAATCCCAAGTTTTTCTATGAAGAGCTGATCTAATTGTATTAGTTTCTATAATGGATTTCTTCTGTGTAATACTAATCGATAGGGCCTCATTGATAAGTGCTACAAGATCTCGCGCATTGGAACCCATGGTTATGGACCCGAATCCGTTAGTATGGAACATCTTCTTTTCCAAGTGAAATCCTCTAGTATATGAAAGAATGAAAAAGTGCTTTCGTTGTTGTGGAAGAAGAAGCCTTCGTATCTTAATGCATGTATTTAATTTATTCGGAGCTATTAGAGCGGGATCCACTTTTTGGGGAATATGAGTCGAAGCAATAACAAGAATCTTTCCAGTGGAACATCTTTCACAATCCCTGGAGAGATAGTTCTCTAATAGACCGAGGGATAAGTAATTCGACTCATTCACATGCAGATCATGAATGTTTGGAATCCATATTATGCAAGGAGACATTGCTTTTGCTAATTCGAATTGAAGGGTGATATCAAATTGGTCTATTTTCGGCGTCATATACATAGTTAGCGCATTCGTCATAGTTAGCAGCTCCGTATCAATATCAAGAAGGTCATCATCACTATCATCAATATCGTCACTATCATCAATATCGATATCATCAATAAGATAACCTTTAGGCTTGTCATCCAGGAACTTGTTTGGAAATACCGTAATGAAAGGAACATAGGAGTTTGTCGCTAGGTATTTGACCAAACAGGATCGTCCAGTTCCTATAGAACCTATCACTAAAATACCTCTAGAAGGGGATAGGGCTAAGCGGAGCGAAAAGGGTTTTCCATGAGGAGATGGGGAATGAAAAATATTAGCCCCACACGAGGTTTGTGAATAAGTGATTGTATGATAATGAGCAAGGAATACCCGTCTTTCTGCTAAACAGGATCTATTGAACTCATAATTCATTAGATCCTTTTGATGAATGTCAACTAAGTATCGTAAGGAAATTGATCCCGGTTGTTCAATCATTTGATAACCAGAGTCATTCTTTGATAAATGATCACTATGAGTCAGACTCAATAGAATTTGATCAATCCTTTTTTCTGTCGTTAAGGTGGAGAACTGAACCAAGAATTCTCTTTCTTCATCATCAATCGAATCACTGTTCGCGACCCAGAATTCTATTTTCTCATCAATCCAATCACCGTTCACGTTTTTTCTTTTTCTTATCAATGAATAGATCTCTTTACTTGTACGACTTAGATGTCTCGTATTTATCGAAAAAATGATTCGATTGATGGGATTTGGTATGATACTTACAAGATCGATGAGATTGATCTTCCAATATTTCTTCTTAGAACGTATTGATTTGACCCCATAAGCGGGACCACCACCCAATAGCATGTTGCCACCAGAAGCAGAACCCCGTATTTCTTCCAGAGAATCTCCTAATTGTTCCAGAACAACTAGAAAGAGATTCTTTAACCAGAAAGGATTCAGTTCAGATGTAGGATACCTATCCAGAAGTTTTCGAAATTCCATCATGTATGATGGAATCATCAAAGATTTGATCTTTTCTAACTCTGTCTGTAACTCACTAGAGGCTCGGGAAACAAAGAGAAGATGTATACGAACGAGATACCCAGCAACAAGAAGAAGGAAAAA